TAATAATATCAGCAAACGAACGTTCTCCTGTGCTTCCAGACATGCCAAGCTCCACATATTCTTATACAGTCAAAAGATATCGAGTCCGTAAAAGATCAGATCAGCAAATGGAAATTTACCAAAAAAATCTTTGTGAGATCGTCAATATTGTACCGAAGGTGGCTTTAGAGTATACCGAATCAGTATAGCTGTCCTTCTTCTGACACAGCAACGCATTTTGAATTTGTATTGGAAGGAATTGCTAAATAATTTCTTTCTTCTTTGCCTTGTTGTTTGTCGACTCCACCATTCAATAGAAAATTCCTCAAACTCGTCTATTTTTCTCCATTATGGATTTGGGGCTCGAAACCAAAGATCTGGTAAAATGTGAATCTAATAAGTTGGTTTGTAATAATTCATGAAAGAGATTATCCTCTTCCCACAATTGTAAGTAGATGCGAGCTCTAGAAATCTTCTTTTTCGTAGTTGTAGAAGCGGTTTTTCTTGGAATCCTTTTTTCATTTTAAGGAATGAAATTAGTTAGTCGCCCAGTAACACGGAAGAGTATTAAATTGTATTCGAAAAAAGAAAGCAAACCACGAATGAAAAAACAAATGATCAAAATAGAAATACTTTTCTAACTTTATTCCGTAATGATTCAAAAAGAGTTTCCGTTTTTGAAGTTACACCAGTTCTTAGTCTTCCTTTTTAAGTTGAGTTGATCATTGACTCAAAAGTTGCTCAATCAATCCCTTGATTGCAAGCACAGGATGGATCGATGTTGTAGATGATGAACCAATTTTTTTATATGCTTGTCACTTTCTCTTTTTTAGTATTGTCTATAATAATAGATGACTCAAAAACTTTCAATTGGTATTTTTGTTTCTCCCCTCTTTTGATTTGACAAAAATTGAAACTTAGGTAAGTGCTTTTTTAGAAATATATGTAGAAAAAGACCAGATTTCATTGAGCTCCTTCATGCCTACTCTAACTAGTTATTTCGGTTTTCTACTAGCGGCTTTAACGATAACCGCAGCTTTCTATATCGGGCTGAGCAAAATACGACTTATTTGATGAACTGCGCAACACTCAGAAAAAGAAATCTTTCTGCGAAATTCTGTGTACTCTAAAATTACTTATCGGGTCAATTGCCAATTCTTGGTCATTGAGATTGATGGTAATTCGGATTAATATTTAGGAAGAGATATTACCTCTTTTTTTCTCCTTTCAAACAACTTGAAATGATTGAAGTTTTTCTATTTGGAATCGTCTTAGGTCTAATTCCTATTACTTTGGCTGGATTATTTGTAACTGCCTATTTACAATATAGGCGCGGCGATCAGTTGGACCTTTGATTAATTAATATCACGTTTTTTGATTGACCTCCTTTTACTATCCGGGAGGTCAAATTCAAATTGCTGTTCAAGTTAGTGACGCTAGTTCAATCTAAGAAGAACGGACTCGCGCTCTGTAGGATTTGAACCTACGACATCGGGTTTTGGAGACCCACGTTCTACCGAACTGAACTAAGAGCGCTTTCTTATCAAAACAGATAAGACTGGAAAGAAAGGGGTTGGATTCTTTTTATACGTTCAATACATCATGGATAGACTATACATAGGATCATAAGAATGAAAAATTATATCTGGCCAATTTGACTTGATTTCACCGAATCCCCCGTTACTGCTCGAGAGAGCAGTTATAGGTAGGGATGACAGGATTTGAACCTGTGACATTTTGTACCCAAAACAAACGCGCTACCAAGCTGCGCTACATCCCTCCAATTAGTTTCCAGTGTCATTGTAGAGAATTCCTATCTTGTTTTCCACATCGTTTTCTCGTCTATCGATTCTATATTATCGAATTTATCTGTCCATTTCGTCCTTTTGGTCTCATTTAACATATAATATGAATTAAGATTCATAAAAAATTTTTATCCATTTGAAAAATGGAACCGAATCTGTCGGAAAATTCAATGACTATTTTTGGGGAATACTCGAGACGAAAAGGACGTTTTTATCTTATCTTTTAAGAAAAATATGGAAATAGTTACGGGATCATTGTACATGTCAATTTGAATTCGAAAGTCGGCGGACAATTCTAGTACAATTAAAAGTGGTCGTTAACTACCTATGCATCTGATCATATATGTATTATCATTATGTATTACAATAAAATGAAGGGGGTTTTCAATGCGAGATCTAAAAACATATCTTTCCGTGGCACCGGTACTAAGTGCGCTATGGTTCGCGTCTTTAGCAGGTCTATTGATAGAGATTAATCGTTTTTTCCCGGATGCGTTGACATTCCCCTTTTTTTCATTCTAGTTAGTGACGTGGAAAGGAATAAAGAAGATTAGAACTCCAATGAAATATCGGTCACTAATCACGTCTACCCCTCTATTTTTTTCTCTATTTCTCTTTTCTCTATTTTTTCTGATTTTTAGAATAAGGGAGGAAAGAGAAAGAAGAAAAGTGGATTCAACGGCTGTGGGATTCGGATTCCAATTCGAATAATCGAATAATAGAGGAATGGAAGTAGACTATAAAATGTGGGTCTAGCGAAGAATTATACAAGAAAAATCGTGTACTGTGCTTTGAAATATCGTTTCGAAAGCTTTGGATCTTATTTGAATATATTGATTGTAGCAAAATTTTTCATAATGTGAGTTCAAGTTAGCAACTTCTACTTTTTCTTTCTTCTTCATTTCGAATCGAAAGGAAAAGCGTTGAGTAAATAAAAAATCCAAAGGAGGTTCATGACCAAGGGTAAGGATATCCGAATAACAGTTATTTTAGAATGTACTACTTGTGTTCGAAAGGTTGTTAATAAGGCCTCAAAAGGCATTTCCAGATATATGACTCAAAAGAATCGGCATAATACGCCTAATCGATTGGAATTGAGAAAATTCTGTCCATATTGTTACAAACATACGATTCATGGGGAGATAACGAAATAGCTCGAACCGAGCACTTGCATCCTCCCCAGGAGGGGGAAAAATGCTATGCTAATTATCGCTAAGATAATTTGAATAGAAAGAAAATCCTATTGTTTTTATGTATTCTAATTCATTTTCTAGATCCAACCGAAATAAGATTTTCGGTTTAAAGAAATAAATTAAACAAACCATGGATAAATCCAAGCGACCTTTGCTTAAATCCAAGCGACCTTTGCTTAAATCCAACCGACCTTTGCTTAGATCTACGCGATCTTTGCTTAAATCCAAGCGATCTTTTCGTAGGCGTTTGCCCCCGATCCGATCAGGGGATCGAATTGATTATAGAAACACGAGTTTAATTGGTCGATTTATTAGTGAGCAAGGAAAAATATTATCTAGACGAGTAAATAAATTGACCTTGAAACAACAACGATTAATGACTCTTGCTATAAAACAAGCTCGTATTTTATCTTCGTTACCTTTTATTACTAATGAGAAACAAAGTCAAAGAAACAAGTCGACCGCGCGAGTCCGAAAGAAATATAAGTCAAACAGAAAGAAATATAAGTCAAACAGAAAGAAATAGAAGTCAGACGGAAAGAAATAGAAGTCGACCGTGAGAGACAAAAAAAATAGGCTTACTCTTTCGTCACTTGAATGAAAATTTACACCCGAACTCAAACGCAGATTGATGCTTTGTGCAAAAATCCGACAATCCGGACCGGCTTTGTTTCTCGTTTCGTAAGACAAAAACAAATCAAAAATCGGATTCAGAAGTCAAACTCCAAATTGTTGATTGAAAGTGTTGAGTCCTATTTATTTCTTTTTTGATTCATTTTGACTCTACTTTCCCGGAGGTCATTCTCCGGGGAACTCCGTTTAAATTCCTCCGGCAGATTCCTTCCAATTTACTTTTTTTATGATTTCATTGGAAATTAGATAAAGACAGTTTTTATTTGCTATAGCTATTTGCGCAAGTATTTTACGATTAAGAAGCAACTGTCTCTTGTATAGATCATGGATGAATTTACTATAGTTAGAATATACCCACCCGTCACGAATTTCTGAATTGATTCGAGTGATCCACAAACGACGAAAATTTCTTTTTTGCCCATTCCCATCCCGATGAGACGAAGCCAAAGCTCTTATGGCTTGTTGAGGCTTTAAAAGACCTCCCCGAAAGCTTGATATAAATGAACATGCTTTTCTTCTACGTCTCCGAGCTATATATCCCCGTCTAGTTCTGGTCATTGAATATGCATAAATCAAACTTTGTCGAATAACTAATTGATTTCCGTTCTTGCAGTTATTCTTTTTCCTCCTCCTAATTATTAATAACCCAATGAGTTTTTCCAATGTATAAACTCAAAATTCCAATGGCTTTGGCTACGATAACCTTCCCGACCACGATTTTTTATTTTTTCGAGACCTTTGTTTTACCTCACAATTTGAAATTGGATTCTACTAGGTATTAAAAAGATAATAAGAAATATAAATTCTAAAGCAATAGTGGATTCCATCGTTTCTATGGTTACTTCTTAAACGGTGAGGTCTTCTCTATACACCGGAGCCTTTAACTTCATTTAATTAATGCTATTGGGAACTTGTATAGTTCACATTCTTTAGCTCTACCCATGAATTATCCAGTAACTAGGTCTTCACAACGAGATCTACCTATACAGTAACGGTATTTAATTATGAGGGTTAGCTGGATAGCTGACCTTGTTAGTCCGTTCTTGTAAGAGGGTGGCCTAATTTTTAAAATTGAAACCAAGAGTTCCTCCGCTTAATGGATAAGCATTTGCTACCAATGGAGAATTCTTAAATTGAGGTGATTGAATTTACACCAAGGGAAACCATAAATTTCCTACACAATGAAAGGCAGATGATCCATTTTCGTTTTTTAGATAGTAAATAGAGTTTATTTTTTCGTTCCAGCCTATTCACCGGTACTGACCTTTGATACTGGAAATTTGTTCGCTTTCCTTTGTTCTAGCTCATGATCTGAACGAGTCGCACATACAACCTAGTACACGTTCCTCGACGTTGAGGGCATCTCTTAAGAGCGGGCGATTTTGTAACATTTCTGATTGGCTGTCTTGTCTTTCTAATAAGTTGTTTAATAGTTGGCATGTTGAATCATAGATATAAATATAATTGGATGGTTTAGATCCATCCTAACCAGATTAGTTCGAGTCAACTCGGTCGGTAGCGGTAATCTAAAATTAGGGATTTGTGCGAAATACAGGCTAGTATCATTTACGCCTTGCACCCCATTGAAGCCCGCCAAGCCCTATAGAATCAACAATTCCATAAGCTTTGGCTTCTTCTGGTGACAGAAAAGCATCTCTTTCCATGTCTTCGAAGACCATCCAGAAAGGTTTGTGCGATCTTTGTACAAAAAAGTTTGTGATCTCTTCACGTAGTTTTAGCACCAAATCTGTGTCCGCGATTACCTCTTCCATGTAGCCTTGAATAAAAGTACTAGTAGGTTGGTGGATCATTACCCTGATGATATCACAAAATCAAAAGTTTTTCTATTGCACATGATGAAGGGAAGATAAAAGAAAGAGAAAAGAATAGCACGAAAAAAGATAGAATTGCACAACCGTACAGGCATCTTTCTATGCATTGCATACGGCTCTAGAATAAAATTGATCCTTACGCCCCCCTAACGAAAGAGAAAAATAGGATTGATTAGACCCCGCTCGGAAAATGATCAAATTACCACCCTTCCTTTCGTGGGAGTTAAAAACTACTATGATGGCTCCGTTGCTTTCTATATTTCGTTTTTGTCTATGATTAAGCAATCCCAAAGTTGCTTTTTATTTGATTAAATAACCTAAGGAAAAAAGAATTTTTTTCACTAGTTCAGAACATAAATATTATTAAGAGATCTGCCGTGCAAAAAAAAGTTTGTGACGCTGAACTGCACTGCCGATAGATAAGAACACATCGGAAATATCTTTTATCTCATACTACTCTCTCGATAAAAAATCTAATGCTTTGAAAAAAAAAACTTTTGTATATCGAATTCAAAGTGCCATGCTATTATTACTTTTTTATTCATATTTCATATGGAGATTCATTTTTCATATGGCGAAGGCATAGTCGTCTTTTTTCTTTCAAATAAAACCTCATTGGCGCCAAGCGTTAGGGAATGCTATACGTTTAGTCGGTGAGCCTCCGGCCAGGATAAAAGCTGCCATTGAAGCGGCTACTCCCAGACAGAGTGTATGGACATCTGGTAGCACAAAATTTATCGCATTATGGACAGCTAGCCCATACATTACTCCTCCACCCGTAGAGTTTATAAATAAAAATTGCTCTTGATTACAATCGTCGATATTCAGAAATATCATAAGACCGACAATGTGGTTTGCCGTCTCGGGACTAAGGTCTTTGAATAAAAAAAGTGCTCTTTCTCGATAAAGTCGGTCGATTAGGTGAAAATTGTATTTCGTAGGAACCGTACAGGCGCCGTTTGGCGCATACGGTTCAAAAAATTTGCAAAAAAAATCAATGTGTATATTCCAACCCCCTTTCGGATTTCAGAGCATGCTCTTTACTGATTCCTAATTTTTCTTCGATTTTTCAATAAAGATGAGTTTTGATTCCTTTCCTTAGAAAAAAAAAGAATTCATTAACCGGATCGAATTCACTTTTCATTGATGTATTCTTTCATCGCGATCCAATCTAAATCACGATGTCCTTTTCTTGTTCCAAACTGGGCCTCTTTTATCTTACTCTTTTTAGGTTTATACTCTACTCCGGGTAAAGATCTGCCCGCCTTCGATTTGCACATATAGGACAAATACTCCCCTTACCACTTCTTTTTTCTCAATCCGTACAGTCCGGCAAATATTTGAGGTCTTTATACATATTACTCGATTGATTAAGAGAACAGTTTAAAATCACTTCTATTTCCAAAGAAGATTTCTTTAGAATAGAGGAATCCCTTTATAAGGAGTAATGGTAGATATATTACCAATTGGTTTTTTTAAACGAAGTCTGGATATTTCAATTTCTTAGTCCAACCGAGCCAGCCATAAATTATTTGAATTGATAATAGTAATTTGAATCCCCTTAAAAAAAGGATCTAATTGCACTTCACGCTCCAAATTTTTGATGATCCAATTCATCTTTTTTGGGTGAAATAGAGGATCTCTTGATCGGGAAGAGAAGGGGGAAAGCCCATATGACCCAATAGATCTGCCAAGTCGCACTATAAGTCAACCCAAGTTACGTCCTCGTCTTCGTCGTCTTCGTCGTTAGAAATATCATAAGGTAGTTTTGGAACACCAACGGGCATTAAATGAAAGAAAAAATCAAAAAAATACTAGACTTTAGATGTGAAAACGTAAGAAGGGTTTTATTGTTTTTCTAATATTGTTCTTTATCAAAAATGCATAAAGAACGACAGAATGAATAAGATCAATTCTTAGAACTAGCCCTCTGTAATAATGAACAAGGATAGTCACATTCGTTTATAGAAAAGGCATCAAGCGGCCCATTGCATATTGGTACTTATCGAGTATAGAATAAATCTGCTTCTCTTTTTTCCTACGAACGGAATTGTTCCATTATTGCTAATCGAATCAAACAAATTATGAACCCTTGCTCTGAACTAATCGCCCTCTCCTCGGGGGGCGTAACATTGGCAGAGTATAGTCGTGTTCAATGCAATAAAGTTGCGTAGTGTCTTTTTTCTTTGATAAAGGGGTATTTTCATGGGTTTGCCTTGGTATCGTGTTCATACTATCGTATTGAATGATCCCGGCCGCTTGCTTGCTGTTCATATAATGCATACAGCTCTGGTTGCTGGGTGGGCCGGTTCGATGGCTCTGTATGAATTAGCCGTTTTTGATCCTTCTGACCCCGTTCTGGATCCAATGTGGAGACAGGGTATGTTTGTCATACCCTTCATGACGCGTTTAGGAATAATCAATTCATGGGGTGGCTGGGGTATCACAGGAGGGACTATAACATCTCCGGGTATTTGGAGTTACGAAGGTGTCGCCGGAGCGCATATTGTGTTTTCGGGCTTGTGCTTTTTAGCAGCTATCTGGCATTGGGTGTATTGGGATCTAGAAATATTTACTGATGAACGTACAGGAAAACCTTCGTTGGATTTGCCCAAGATCTTTGGAATTCATTTATTTCTCGCGGGGGTAGCTTGCTTTGGTTTTGGTGCATTTCATGTAACAGGCTTGTATGGTCCGGGAATATGGGTGTCCGATCCTTATGGACTAACTGGAAAAGTACAACCGGTAAATCCAGCGTGGGGCGTGGAAGGTTTCGATCCTTTTGTTCCGGGAGGAATAGCCTCTCATCATATTGCGGCTGGGACATTGGGCATATTAGCAGGCCTATTCCATCTTAGCGTTCGACCACCCCAACGTCTATACAAGGGATTGCGCATGGGTAATATCGAAACTGTCCTTTCCAGTAGTATCGCTGCTGTCTTTTTTGCAGCTTTTGTTGTTGCCGGAACTATGTGGTATGGTTCAGCAACTACCCCGATCGAATTGTTTGGACCGACTCGTTATCAATGGGATCAGGGGTACTTCCAACAAGAGATATATCGACGAATTAGTGCGGGGTTAGCCGAAAATCAAAGTTTATCAGAAGCTTGGTCTAAAATTCCTGAAAAATTAGCCTTTTATGATTACATCGGCAATAATCCGGCAAAAGGGGGATTATTCAGGGCGGGTTCAATGGATAACGGGGATGGAATAGCGGTTGGATGGTTAGGACATCCTATCTTTAGAGATAAAGAAGGTCGTGAACTTTTTGTACGTCGTATGCCCACTTTTTTTGAAACATTTCCGGTCGTTTTGGTAGATGGAGCCGGGATTGTTCGAGCGGATGTTCCTTTTCGAAGAGCCGAATCGAAGTATAGTGTCGAACAAGTCGGTGTAACTGTTGAGTTCTACGGTGGCGAACTCAATGGAGTCAGTTATAATGACCCTGCGACTGTGAAAAAATATGCTAGACGCGCTCAATTGGGTGAAATTTTTGAATTGGATCGTGCTACTTTGAAATCCGACGGTGTGTTTCGTAGCAGTCCAAGGGGTTGGTTTACTTTTGGACATGCTTCATTTGCTTTGCTCTTCTTCTTCGGACACATTTGGCATGGTGCTAGAACCCTGTTCAGAGATGTTTTTGCTGGGATTGACCCAGATTTGGATGCTCAAGTAGAATTTGGAGCCTTCCAAAAACTTGGAGATCCAACTACAAGAAGACAAGTAGTCTGATTCAACTTTCTTTTGATGTCTTTCGAATCTATTTTCTTTTTATGATTTGTTAGTGATTTTGATATTGATAGAGGGTAGCAGAGAAATCTTGCTTTGACTCCCCGTTTTTTTGTCTCTTGCTCTTTCGATAGCCGGGAGATGGTTCCCAATAAAAGAAAGAAAAAACAAATAGGTATGGAAGCTATAATTGTAAATCATAATCGAATCTATGGAAGCATTGGTTTATACATTCCTCTTAGTCTCAACCCTAGGGATTATTTTTTTCGCTATCTTTTTTAGAGAACCGCCTAAAGTTCCAACTAAAAAATGAAAGTCTTTTCATTATCTCGATTTCAATTGAAGTACTGAGCCTCTCAATATTGAGAGGCTCAGTACTTCAACTAGTCCCCATGTTCCTCGAACGGATCTCTTAGTTGTTGAGAAGGTTGCCCAAAAGCGGTATATAAGGCGTACCCAGTAAAACTTACAAGTAAACCAGATAGAAAGACGGCGACTAGGGTTGCTGTTTCCATTATTAGAAAAGTTCAAGAACACTACGGATCTCTGATAAGATCATTTATTTACAACGGAAGAGTATACAAAGTCAACAGATCTCAATGACTACAATAGGATTTATGGTTACACAAACTGTTGAGAACGATTCTCGATCTGGTCCAAAACGAACGAATGTGGGCAGTTTATTAAAACCATTGAATTCGGAATATGGTAAAGTCGCTCCGGGGTGGGGAACGACCCCTTTGATGGGTGTCGCAATGGCCTTATTTGCGGTATTTCTATCTATTATTTTGGAGATTTATAATTCTTCCGTTTTATTGGATGGAATTTC